AAGGAGGTTTGTGATGTTTTTGAAATATTTTCTATTAGGTAATCCATTATCCTTATGTATAAAAATAATAAATTCGGTTGTTGTGATCGGGCTCTATTATGGATTTATGACCACATTCTCCATAGGACCTTCTTATCTCTTACTTCTCCGAGCTAGGATTATGGAAGAAGGAAATGGAAAGGAGGTATCTGCAACAACTGGTTTTATTGCAGGACAGCTCATTATGTTCATATCGATCTATTATGCGCCTCTGCATCTAGCATTAAGTAGACCTCATACAATAACTGTCCTAGTTCTACCGTATCTTTTGTTTAATTTCTTCTGGAACAATAATAAAAATAAAAGATTTTTTGAGTATAGATCTACTCACAGAAATTCAATGCGTAATCTCAGCACTCAATGTGTATTCCTTAATAATCTAATTATTCAATTATTAAACCATTTTATTTTACCAAGTTCCACGTTAGCTAGATTAGTCAACATTTATATGTTTCGATGCAACAACAAGATTTTATTTTTAACAAGTAGTTTTGTTGGTTGGTTAATAGGTCACATTTTCTTCATGAAATGTGTTGAATTGGTATTGTTCTGGATACGACAAAATCGTTTTATTCGATCTAATAAGTATCTTGTGTCAGAATTGAGAAATTATATAGGTCGAATGTTTAGTATCCTCTTATTTATTACCTGTGTTTACTATTTAGGCAAAATGCCGTCACCTATTGTCACTAAGAAACTGAAAAATAAAGAAACCTCAGAAACGGAAGAAGGGGGAAGAAGAAAGGAAGAAATCGATGTAGAAACAACTTATGAAATAAAGGAGACTGAACAAGAACAAGAAGAATTCACTGAAGAAAAATCTTCGTTTTGTTCGGAAGAAAAGGAAGATTTGGACAAAATAGATGAAACTGAAGAAATCCAAGTGAATGGGAAGGAAAAAACAAAAGATGAATTTCACTTTAAAGAAGTCTATTATCAAGATAGCCCGGTTTACGAAGATTCTGATCTGGAGACCCATCAAGAGAATTGGGAATTGGAAAGACTGAAAAAAGCTGAAAGATTGTTGGTTGAAAACACTTTTGTCACTTTTTTTTTTGATTATAAGCGATGGAATCGTCCATTACGATATATAAAAAATGAGAAATTAGAAAATGCTTTACGCAATGAAATGTCACAATTTTTTTTTTTTACATGTACAAGTGATGGGAAACAAATAATATCCTTTACATATCCGCCCAGTTTATCAACTTTTTCGGAAATGCTAGAACGAAGAATTTCTTTGTACATAATAGAAAAACTATATGACGAAGATCTTTATAATTCTTGGATTTATGCTAATGAAAAAAAAAAGTGCAATTTGAACAATGAATTGAGAAGCCGAATCAAAATTATAGAAAAAAATGAGAAATCCTCTAGTCTAGATATACTAGAAAAAAAAACCATATTATGTGATGATGAAAAAAAAAAAAAATGCTTGCCAAAAGCTTATGATCCTTTTTTCAACGGACCATATCGAGGAACGAGAAAAGAATTAGATTCATATGCAATAATGAATACTTATAAAGATACAGAAGATTTAGTAGAATTTTTTTTTCTAAATAGGATTCATGATCTACTTTTTAATAATTCCGTAGAACTTCACCGTCAATCATTTTTGAATTCTACAGAAGAAAAAGTAATTAATTCAGAAAGTGAAGCAAAATATTTTCAATTTTTATTTGATGTAATTACAACACATACAAAAGATCAAAAAAGAATGAAAAAGAAATCTATTAAAAAAATCAGTAAAAAGGTTTCTCGATGGTCATACAAATTAACCGAGAATTTGATAGAAGAGGAAGAAGAAGATGAAGAAGATTTGGAGGAAGAATATTATGAGATTCATTCAAGAAGAGCCAAACGTGTGATAATTTATAACGAGAATGATCAGGATACCGATTCTTTTTCTAGTATTCGGAATACTAGTAACAATGATGATCAAATGGAAGAGGAAGAGGAAGAGGAAGAGGTGGCTTTGATACGTTACTCACAACAATCGGATTTTCGTCGCAATCTAATCAAAGGATCCATGCGCGCTCAAAGACGTAAAACAGTTATTTGGAATCTCTTTCAAGCAAATGTACATTCTCCTCTTTTTTTGGATCGTCTAGACAAAACATCTTTTTTTTCGTTTTTTGATATCAACGAAATTAAGAATCTAATTTTTAGAAATTGGATGGGGAGAGAACAAGAATCAGAATTAAAAATTTCCTATTTTGAAAATGAAGATAAAAAAGAAGAAAAAAAATATCAAAATGAACAGATAGAAATATCAGAAGCTTGGGATGCCTTTATATTTACTCAAGTAATAAGAGGTTTAATGTTAGTAACCCAATCTTTTCTTAGAAAATACATTATATTGCCTTCATTAATAATAGCCAAAAATCTTTTCCGTATTTTATTATTTCAAATTCCCGAGTGGGACGAGGATTTTAAGGAATGGAATAGAGAAATCTATATTAAATGCACCTATAATGGTGTTCAATTATCAGACACAGAATTTCCCCAAGCTTGGTTAATAGACGGTATTCAGATAAAGATTTTATATCCTTTCTGTCTAAAACCTTGGAGAAAATCTAGGGCACAATCTCATCATAGAGAGATAATGAAAAAAAAAGAAAAAAAAACAAATTTTTGCTTTTTAACAGTCTGGGGAATGGAAGCGGAACGTCCCTTTGGTTCTCCCCGAAAAAAACCTTTCTTTTTTGAACCTATTTATAAAGAACTTCAAAAAAGAAAAAAAAAAGGAGTCACCCAAATAGTTCGAATTATCAACCTAATAATGAAAAAACTGGATAAAGTAAATCCAAATTTATTATTTGAAGTGAGGAAAGAAAAAGTCTATGAACTGAACGAAAATAATAAAGATTTCAAAAGAAATCTTCCTAGCGAATCATTCGTTCTAAATCAAACGAGAAATTGGTCAAATTATTCACTAATAGAAAGAAGAATGAAAGATCTTTCTGATAAGACAATTCAAATAAGGAATCAAATTGAAGGAACTGCAAAAGACAAGAAAAAAAAAGAAATAGTTAGAATTTATGATAAGAAAAGATTGGGATTAGAGAAGCATATTTGGAAAGTTTTAAAAAGGAAAAATATACGATTAATGCGTAAATCACACTGCTTTATAAAATCATTCATTGAAAAAATATACATAGATATTTTTTTATGTACCATTACCATTTCTAAGATCAATACACAACTTTTCTTTGAATCAACAAAAAAGATCTTTAATAAATCTATTTCCAAAAATGGAATAAATAAAGAACAAGAAGGAATTGATCAAATAAATCAAAATACAATGAATTTTATTTTGACTATAAAAAAATTGTTTTCACCTATTGATAATACTAAGACTAACAAGAAAAATTCCAATACTTATTGGAACTTATCTTCCCTATCCCAAGCATATGTTTTTTACAAAATATCACAAAACCAATTACTTAATAAGTATCAATTGAGACCTGTACTTCAATATCAAGGGAGCTATACTTTTTTTAAGGATAATTTCAAAAACTATTGTATGATACACGGAATATTTGATTATAAATCAAGACATAAGCAAATTAATACGTTTGTAATGAACGAATGGAAAAACTGGTTAAAAAGTTATTATCAATACGATTTATCTCAAAAAAAAAAGTATCAATTAGTACCTAAAGAATGGAGAAATAGAATTGATAAACATCGTATGATTCAAAATAAGGAAAAGGAATCTAACCAATTGGATTTCTATAAAAAATACCGATTCATTTATTCCATGAAAGAAAATGACTATGCAGAGAATTCATTTATGAATAAAAAAGATAAATGGAAAAAACATTACAGATATGATATTTTATCATATAAATACATAAGCCTCCCTAATTTATACATTTCTGGATCAACATTAGAAAAAAACGAAGACGAAGAAATTACATATCATTTCAATACATTGAAACCTGAATCATTTTATGTATTGGTAAGTATACCTAGTAATGATTATCTAGAAAGTATACCTAGTAATGATTATCTAGAAAGTATACCTAGTAATGATTATCTAGAAAAAGGATTTCTTATTGATAGGAATACTAATTTGGATAGAAAATATTTTGATTGTAGAATTCTTCATCTTTGTTTTCTAAATAATATTGAGAATAATATGGAGATCTGGACCAATGCACATATTGGCATCAAGATTCAGAAAAATACTAAGACTGAAATTCTTAATTTCAACAAAATGGAAAAAAAAGATCTTTTTTTTCCTACAATTCATCAAGAGAACAAAACATACAATTTCGTTTTTGATTGCATGGGAATGAATAAAAAAAGGTTCTATGATAATGATATCTCATCCAATCATGATACTATATCCGATCTAGAAACTTGGTTCTTCCCAGAATTTGTACTACTTTTTGATGTATATAAAATTCAACCTTGGATTATCCCAATCAAATCACTCTTTTTTCATTTTTCTATAAATGAAAAAAGTAAAAAAATTAACGTAAAATCATCTAATAAAAAAAAATATCTTGAATTAGTAAATTCCGAGCAGGAAGAAAACCAACAACAGGTCCAAAAAAATCTTGTATTGAATCTACTAAACCAAAAGAATAAAAAAGCTGTTGAAGAAGATTACGCAAGCTTAGAAAGAAAAAAAGGTAAAAAAAAAAAACAATATAAGAACAAGAATGAAATGGAACTAGATTTCTTTTTGAGAAAATATTTACTTTTTCAACTAAGATGGACTAATCAGTTGAATAATAAAATAATGAAAAATATAAGGGTATATTGTCTCCTACTTAGACTAATAAATCCAAAAGAAATTGCTATATCTTCGATTCAAAGAGGTGAAATGAATCTAGATCAAATGTTGATTCAAAGGGACCTAATTCTTGCAGAATTGATAAGAAAGGGAATATTTATTATTGAACCAATTTGTCTATCTATAGGAAAGGACGGAAAATCTATTATATATCAAACTATGGATATTTCATCAGTCGATAATAAGAAGTACCAAACAAATAAAAAAGACACAAAAAAAATAATTGAGAAAGGGAGTTTTGAAAAAACCATTGCACGACATAGCAACATATTTTTGAGTGGAGACAAAAATCATTATGATTTACTTGTTCCTGAAAATATTCTATCCCCCAGACGTCGTAGAGAATTTCGAATTCGAATTTGTTTCAATTCCCGGAAATTTAATGTTGTGGATAGAAATCCAAGATTTTCCAATGAGAATAAAATAAGAAACTGCGGGCAATTTTTGAATGAGAACAAACATATTAATACAGATAGAAAGAATTTCATGAAATTCAAATTGTTTCTTTGGCCCAATTATAGATTAGAAGATTTAGCTTGTATGAATCGCTATTGGTTTGATGCCAATAATAGCAGTCGTTTCAGTATGTCAAGAATACATATGTATTAAAAATTAGGAATGAATTCAATTCCAATGAAAAAGAATTTAGAGTGGATTTACTACATATCGTCTAACATATTTGGTAGATGATAAAGCCAAAACATATACACTATTATAGTAATACTATAAATACATGATGTTTATTTCATAGTATATCAACTCTTCCTAATGAAGAGTTGAATTTCTTTAAGTAAGGAGATTAAGTAAAAAGAACAAAGAAATTCTTCTATTTCGCGAATACATATATGTTTTGTATATTTTGATTAAAATATACAAAACATAAAAACATAAACCATATAAATGAAAAAAAAAAGTATATGAATAGAATCCAATTTTGATGTATACTAGATGAAAAGATAAAAATAACTGGCATAATAAATATTCTTTATTATTATTATTTTATTATATTATTATTATTATTAATTTTATTATATTATTATTATTATTATTTTTTTTTTAGTTTATTTTTCCTGATCGGTAAATTTCACATAAAATAAAGATACAAAATTTCATTTATGGTCAAAAAAAATTCATTCATCTCAGTTATTACACAAGAAGAAAAAGAAGAAAATAGTGGATCTGTTGAATTTCAAGTATTCCATTTCACCAGTAAGATACGGAGACTTACTTCACATTTAGAATTGCACAAAAGAGATTTTTTATCACAAAGGGGTCTACGAATAATTCTAGGAAAACGTCAACGATTATTGACTTATTTGTCAAAGAAAAATAAAGTGCGTTATAAGAAATTAATGGATCAATTAAATATTCGGGAACCAAAAATTTCTTAATGAAATTTGAATTTCTTATTACTGTTCTTCTTCTTTTTTATTTTTTCATTCTTTTTTTTTCTTAGTTCAGTTATTCTTTGTTTATATTTTTCATTTTAATAAATTATTTAATAAATTAATGAAATAATGAATTAAGGAAAAAATATGAGCCACAAGATACATTGGACAAAGTTTCATAATTACCTTATCCCATACAAATCATTTACCTGTAACTATTCAATATCTTTAGTAATATTTCTGGGATCAGTTCTTATATTAGGAGGTCTGGTAATAGTATTACTTACCAATCCCATTGATTCTGCCTTTTCATTGGTATTGGTTCTTCTTGTTTGTATATCCCTTAATTCTATATATTTTTTTTCTCAATCTACTGTGAATATATTCTTTTGTTCTGTAATTCTTCTATTCTAGTCAACTTAATAGGTTTCATTTTTGTTCCTATTTCAATGAATTGAGAGAGATGAGGAATTTAACAATAATGTTAGAACATGTATTTCTTCTAAGTATTTATTTATTTTCTATGGGTATTTATGGAATGATCATAAGGCGAAGCATGACTAGAATACTTATGTGTCTTGAGTTTATACTGAATTCGGTGAATATAAATCTCGTCACATTTTCCAATCTATTTGATAGTCGACAATTAAAAGGAGAAATTTTCTCAATCTTTGTTATAACAATTGCTGTTGTTTAAACAGCTATTGGCCTAGCTATTGTTTCGTCGATCCCTCAACAGAAAATCAATTCGTAATTCGTATTAATCAATCAAATTTGCTGAATAATTAGTCATAATTATTCTATTTTCACATATAAATAGAAACATAAGACATAAGACTTTTAGAATATTCTAAATAGAATCTAATAGAATTCAAATTCAAGATTAATAGAATCTAATATTCTCTTATTATCATTTACTTATTTCTTTTATTTCTTCTCTTTTTTCATATAGAATTATTCTATATTCTATAATTATTGTATTATTCTATATTCTATATATATAAATAGTTATATATACTAGATACTAGAATCTTTATATATTCTATATCTATATACATTCTATATACATATATATACATATAGTAAAATTAACATGAATTGAATTTGTAAACTTAGATTTCATAGTTATTGCAAAGTATCTTGGTCCTTTCTCATAAACAGATTCAAAAATCAATTAATTCTTAAAATTTTGATAAATCATTGATTCATCTGGTGTTCACAATAGAAAATATATGATTCTTTCATTTTCTTATTTTACCAGATTGAAAATTTTTTGTGTTCAAAACTGGAATTTATAGACCCAATGTCACATTCAGTAAAGATTTATGATACATGTATAGGATGTACCCAATGTGTTCGAGCTTGCCCCACGGATGTATTGGAAATGATACCTTGGAACGGATGTAAAGCTAAGCAAATTGCTTCTGCGCCAAGAACCGAAGATTGTGTAGGTTGTAAAAGATGTGAATCCGCTTGTCCAACGGATTTTTTGAGTGTCCGTGTTTATTTATGGCATGAAACAACTCGCAGCATGGGTCTTTCTTATTGATATGTGACAAAAAACTTCACTTGAATCATTTGATTCCTCTTTACCGACAAAAGCCCGTATTCGAGAAAATAGAATATAAGAATATATTATTCTTCTCCCGAGTACGGGCTTTTCTGGTATAATCTTATCTTTTTTTTTTTATCTCGAAGAGATGGGAGATACCTATTCCAATGTCAAAAATCTTTATCATGTTTAGTAGTTTCTCGATAGTTTTTCTTGCATTGTCAGGAATGAGTGGTTTTGTTGCAGAATTCTTACTCTTTTTTGGAAGAATTACCAGTCAAAAATATCTTTTCATACCAAAAATGTTAATTACTTTTGTGATGTCAATTGGAATGATATTAACTTCTATTTTTTATTCTCTATGTTACGATGTTACGATATTACGTCAGATTTTCTATGGATACAAGCTATTTAATATTACAAATTACAAACTTGAATTTTTTTGATTCTGGTCTGGACCACGAGAACTTTTTATCTCGATCTATATCTTTCTACCTGTAATAGGAATTGGTATTTATCCTGATTTGTTCTCCCATTTTAGGTTGGCGAGGTACAAGTTCTTTTTTTTTTTTTGATTTCAAAAATTTCATTAATTGAAAAAAAAAGTCTTAGAATTCTTTGACTTTCATATTTTCACGATTCTTCATTCGTCGTTGTGCAATGAAAAAAAGGTAAGTGTTAATTAGAATTTGAAAGAATTTTAATTAGATATATCTAAAGTTTTTGAGAACATTTTAAATAGAGGAATTCTTAAAATGGTTCTCAAAAACTCGCACAAAATTTCATTGTGTATCTGACAATTCTTTTATGTATTCTTTATGCAGTTTCTTTTATTCAATATTTTATTCAATTAGATATTCATTGGAATGAGCCATAACTATGGAACCCGATTCCTAATAGATTGATCCCAAAATAGCATATCCAAATTAGGAGAAATCCTATAGAAGCTACAAATGCTGAATTCGTAACTTGATCTTGCAATTTTGGATTTTTTCTAGTATGTAAATAAATTGCAAATATGGTCCAAGTAATAAATGCCCAAGTTTCCTTAGGGTCCCAATTCCAATATGAACCCCATGCTTCATTAGCCCATACTGCTCCAGAAAGAATACCTATGGTTAAAAAAGTAAACCCTAAACTAATGACACGATAACTCCAAGAATCTAAATGCTTAATTAATTGATATTTGTAAAAATTTTTAAATGATAGGAAAGAAGTCTTTTTTAAAAGACTTCTTTTTTCGTTCAAATATTCCATATCACCAAAGAAAAACGATTTCCTTAAACTTAAAAAATTCTTGTTTTTCAAAAAAAAATCGGTTTTTTTTTGAAATGTAATCACTATAAGAGCAACTGATAATAAGGATCCGCATAAAAGAGCTGCATAGCTCAATAACATCATACTGACATGCATCATTAACCACTGAGATTGTAGAGCAGGTACTAATATTGCGGGTTGATGCATTTCAGTTGAAAGACCTGACGTGGCGAAACCTTGGGTAAAAATGGCACTTGGTGCAGTTATTGCGTTTAAATCATTTTTATAATTCCTAATATACAGAATTATATGAATAATGGATAAACTCCATGAAAGGAAAATTAAAGATTCGTATAAATTACTTAAAGGAAAATGTCCCGAAGAAATCCAACGAGTAATTAAAAACCCTGTTATAAAGGAAAAAGTAGCTATCATTCCTTTTTCTGACGAATTACGTAATTCTTCGATTTCGTAGACTACTAAGTTCATTAAATGAATTATAATCACAATTGAGATGATCGAAAAGGAAATATGAGTTAATATATGCTCTAAGGTCGCAAATATCATAAAGAAAAGTCCTTTTAAAAAATTGAAATTGGGGGCTTAAATAGAATTTAAAATATTGAAAAATTTAGAATCTTTAGATTCTATTAGATCTATTGTATCTTTATTATTAAGCTATTAGATCTATTATATCTTTATTATTAAGATGAATTAATATTTATGCCGCCACTCGGACTCGAACCGAGATGCTCTAGCACTGCTTCCTAAGAGCAGCGTGTCTACCAATTTCACCATGGCGGCCGGCTTTACTTTAAATAATAATAGGAAATTCATGTTGAATTGTCTATATTCAATAAAGTTTAGCAAACAATGAAAAAAGATGTATTTCCATTCGTATATTCATACGAATATGTTCAATATCAATACTACTTAAAATATCAATATTAAAATATC